GGGGGGGGGGGGCCGCGTTTATATATTGACTTTATTTGAAGTGCTAATTTGAGTATTGAAATCGTGGAAAATTTAAATAAATAACTAGGGGAAAGTCTGTTAAAAGCGGTGGTAAATATTTAAGGGGGAAGTTTTATGGAAGGGGGGATGTATAATATAATTTATGTCCTGTGACCATTGACTGTAATGCCCGTGCCTATCATTATGCTGGTGCTCAAGATGCAGTTAAGTCCAGCTACAATAAATGCTCCGGGTCAGGGCCTTTGACGGCCATAGCTGAGTCCAAGCATCCCCCAAAATAAAAAAATACCAAATGTATGACAGCACAGTTATGTGTGAGCATGGGCTGATTAGCCATTAGTCCATCGAGATGTCTTATTTAAGAGGAAAGAATGGACAGTTTTAGATGAGATGGCCCTGAAGAAAGAACCAGATGTCTGGTAAAGTTCATTAAATAGCGACCCCCACAATTCATGGGCCCGGAGCGAGAAGAGGGATCCTCTGCTTAGCGGGTTGCTGGTTTCACGCGGCATGGTGATTAAGCTCGTGATCTAGTGGGGGGGATACGCATGTTGTCAAGGGTAGATTTGACATTATGTGCTATGTACGATTAATAAGCTCATGTACTATGTACTGTTAGTGAAATTCAAGTACTTGCTTATACGCATGGGGCATATAATATAATGTACTATATACATATTATGTCTTTGTTACATTAATATTATGTACGTATCCCGCTGTGAAGAGTATATTCTGTAGTGGTGCGGGAGGGCGTGTGTTATTAGCTAGCGGTGTTTGTGATATTTGGTTAGAGTGCAAAGTCTGTGTTGAGTTATTGAAATTTTTAATAAATTTAATACTGGTAAAGCTCTTTGCGTTTGTGGAACTATATTAATAGTGTTTAGGAAATAGTTTAAATCAGGGAGTAGTTTAAGTAGAACTTCAGCTTTGGGAGTTGACGGTGAGACTACAGTTTCTTCCTTGAGTCTTAGGGAGGCTGGTTGTTCTCCTTTTCTGGTTTACAAGACCAGTGTATTGGATGTACTACAAAGACCTGTCTTCATTTTAGTAGTTTGTTTTCGACTGTGCCGGCTGTTGGTATTAGTACTAGGATGAGAAGAAAGTATATAATGGATGCTAGTTGTCCAATGGTAATATATGGGTGTTCGACTGGTTGTCCTCCAATTCATGTAAGTGTTAGTAGGTCTGCTACTAGAGTTCAAAATAGGCATTGGCTAAGTGGTCGGAATATTATGCTTCGTTGTTTGGAGGTATGTAGTAGGGGGATAAGAATGAGGATTAGGATAGAGAAAGCTAGGGCTAGTACCCCTCCTAGTTTGTTGGGGATTGATCGTAAAATTGCATATGCAAATAAGAAGTATCATTCGGGCTTGATGTGAGGGGGTGTGTTGAGTGGATTTGCTGGGGTATAGTTATCGGGGTCTCCGAGGAGGTCGGGTGCGAATAGCACTAGTAGTATAAGGGCTAGAATTAGTAACAAGGTTCCTAAGATGTCTTTAATGGTGTAGTAGGGGTGGAATGGAATTTTGTCTGCGTCTGAGGAGATTCCTGTTGGATTGTTGGAGCCTGTTTCGTGGAGGAATAATAGGTGGACTATGGCAATTGCTGTGATGATGAATGGAAGGATAAAGTGGAAGGCAAAAAATCGGGTAAGGGTTGCTTTATCCACTGAGAATCCACCTCAGATTCATTCGACTAAATTTGTGCCGATGTAAGGGATTGCTGATAGGAGGTTGGTGATGACTGTTGCTCCTCAAAATGACATTTGCCCTCATGGTAGTACATACCCTATGAATGCTGTAGCTATTACTGTAAGTAGAAGGATTACTCCAATGTTTCATGTTTCTAGGAAGGTGTAAGACCCGTAATATAGGCCTCGTCCTACGTGCATATATAAGCAAATAAAAAACATTGAAGCTCCGTTTGCGTGTATGTATCGGATAATTCAGCCGTAGTTTACGTCTCGGCAGATATGGGTAACGGAGGAGAATGCTGTTGTTGTATCGGATGTGTAGTGTATTGCTAGGAATAGGCCTGTGAGGATTTGTAGGATTAAGCATACTCCCAGGAGGGAGCCGAAATTTCATCATGAGGAGATGTTTGATGGAGCTGGAAGGTCAATGAATGCATTGTTTACAATTTTTATTAGTGGGTGGGATTTTCGAATATTAGTCATTAGTGTTCTTATAGTTGAATGACAACGATGGTTTTTCATATCATTAGTCATGGTTAAATTCCATGTAAGAATAATGATACTATACATTGTATTTATTTTAAGTGTTATTTTTGTGATTGGTTTCGTGGGGTTTTCTTCGAAGCCTTCACCTATTTATGGGGGGTTGGGGTTGATTGTGAGTGGTGGGGTTGGTTGTGGAATTGTGTTGAATTTTGGTGGGTCTTTTCTGGGGTTAATAGTTTTTTTAATTTATTTGGGGGGTATGATGGTAGTTTTTGGTTATACAACGGCTATGGCTACGGAGCAGTATCCTGAGATTTGGCTCTCTAATAAAGCTGTTTTAGGGGCATTTATTACTGGCTTGTTGATAGAGTTTTCTATGGTTTATTATGTATTGAAGGATAAAGAGGTGGAGATTGTGTTTGAGTTCAATGGTTTAGGGGATTGGGTGATTTATGATACAGGGGACTCTGGGTTTTTTAGTGAGGAGGCCATGGGGATTGCGGCTTTATACAGTTATGGTACTTGATTAGTTGTTGTAACTGGGTGATCTTTATTAATTGGTGTTGTGGTTATTATAGAAATTACTCGTGGAAATTAAATAGGATTATGCTAATGAGGATTGTGATTAGAAAGGAGAGGAAATATAGTTTGATTAGGCCTTTTTGGTTTGTGACCAGGGTAGATGCTTTTATTTGAGTTAGTGAGATGGTTTTTGGTAGGATGGCTTCTAGTCAGATTAGGTCTAGAAGGGAGGATGCTGATTTTTGGCTTATTGATAGATTTATGTATGGAGCTAGGCGGTGTATAATTGTAGGAAAATATCCTAGCAAGGTGGAGAATTTGAAGGCGTTTGAGGGGTAACTAAATTTTAGATTTTTAGTCATATTGCTAATTTCTAGGGCTAAGATGAAGCCTAAGATCGTAACGAATAGAGCTGTTGTTTTTAGATAGTAGGGTATAGTTATTTGGGGTACTGTTGTTGGGGGGATGTTGTTGGAGATGATGTATCCTGCGAAGAGGCTTCCAATTAGTAAGCGTTTAATAGAGTTGATTAGGAAGGGGTTATTTTCATTAATATTAATCAGGGTAGGAAATCGGGGTTGTCCTATAAGTGCGAAGAAGATAATGCGGGTGCTATAAATGGCTGTGAAAGAGGTGGCGATTAATGTTATTAAAAGGGCTCAGGCGTTGGTATAAGACGTGTTGGCGGCTTCAATGATTAAGTCTTTGGAGTAGAATCCTGTGAGGAAGGGTACTCCTGTTAGTGCGAGACTGCCAGCAATGAGGGCTGTTGTAGTGAATGGCATGGCTTTAAATAGGCCTCCTATTTTTCGAATGTCTTGCTCGTTGCTTAGGCTGTGAATAATGGAACCGGAGCATATAAATAATATAGCTTTGAAAAAGGCGTGGGTACAGATGTGGAGGAATGCTAGGTAGGGTTGGTTAATGCCAATTGTTACCATTATGAGGCCTAGTTGACTGGATGTAGAGAAGGCGATGATTTTTTTAATATCATTTTGGGTGAGGGCACATATCGCTGTGAATAATGTGGTAATGGCCCCTAAGCATAATGTAATAGATTGAATATATTTATTATTTTCTGTGAGTGGGTAGAAGCGAATTAATAGGAAAATACCTGCTACTACTATTGTGCTTGAATGGAGTAGTGCTGAGACGGGAGTTGGGCCTTCTATTGCAGAGGGAAGTCATGGGTGGAGGCCAAATTGGGCGGATTTTCCGGTTGCAGCTAATACTAGGCCGGTTAAGGGTATGTTTGAGTTGTTTGGGTTTAGTATGAAGATTTGTTGGAGGTCTCAGGCATTGAGGTTTGTTAGAAATCATGCTATCGCTAGGATAAAACCAATGTCGCCGATGCGGTTGTATAAGACTGCTTGTAGGGCTGCTGTGTTTGCGTCTGCTCGTCCGTACCATCATCCGATAAGTAGGAATGATATGATTCCTACACCTTCTCAGCCAATAAATAGTTGAAATAGGTTATTTGCGGTTACAAGGATGAGCATGGTGATGAGGAATAGGAGTAGGTACTTGAAGAATTTGTTAATATTGGGGTCTGAGTGTATATATCATATTGAGAATTCTATAATGGATCATGTGACGAATAGTGCTACTGGGACGAATATCATTGAGAAATAATCTATTTTAAAGCTGAGAGATAATTTGAGGGTTTGGATGGTTAATCAGTGTCAGTTTGAAATGACTAGCTCTTGGCCTGAGTGGATAAATATTATTGTGGGAATTATGCTGGTGATGAAGGCATATGAAATAGTTTTTTTTACGTAGAGTGGGTAGTTGGAAGATTTATAGGTGTTAAAGCTTATTATTATAATGGGTATTGTTAGTAAGAGTAAGGTAATTAGTGAGAATGAGGAGAATATATTTATTACTTTTATTTGGAGTTGCACCAATTTTTTGGTTCCTAAGACCAATGGATAACTACTATCCTTTAAAAGTTCGAAAAAGCCATATTGTTAAATATGGGAGCATAGAATTAGCAGTTCTTGCATGCTTTTTCGGTAAATAAGAAGGTGATGAGTTTCTATTATTAGATTCACAATCTAATGTTTTTGTTAAACTATATTTACAATATAGAGGTCCTAGAATGATTTTTGGGTTTAGGGTTAGGAGTAGTAGGGGTAATATGTGTAGCGATATGAGTGCATTTTCTCGTGTAAAGGAAGGCGAGATATTATTAATATGGTAGGTATGTTTTCCTCGTTGGGTTATGATTAGTATATATAGAGAATATAGGGCGGTGATTACTATATTTACCCCTATTAGAATAATTGTAGTGTTAGATCATGAGAAAGTTGACATTACTACAAGTAGTTCTCCAATTAAGTTGATTGTTGGGGGTAGAGCTAAGTTGGTTAGGCTTGCTAGTAGTCATCAGGTGGCTATTAGTGGAAGGAGCGTTTGTAGGCCTCGAGCTAGAATTATAGTTCGGCTGTGGATTCGTTCGTAGTTTGAGTTTGCTAGGCAGAAAAGTATAGAGGATGTGAGGCCATGGGCGATTATAAGAGCGGTTGCTCCTATGTAGCTTCAAGGTGTTTGGATAAGGATGGCTACGATGACGAGCGCTATGTGACTTACAGAGGAGTATGCAATGAGTGATTTTAGGTCCGTTTGACGGAGGCAGATTGAGCTGGTTATGATTATGCCTCATAGAGAGAGTATAATGAATGGGTATGCTATAGAGTCGGTTATAGGGTTTAGAATTAGTGTAATTCGTAGTATACCGTATCCTCCTAGCTTTAGTAAGATTGCTGCAAGGACTATGGAACCTGCGATAGGGGCTTCTACGTGGGCTTTAGGTAGTCAAAGGTGGAGGCCGTATAATGGTATTTTTACTATGAAGGCCATTATACATGCTAGTCATATGAAGACGTCAGATCAAGAGTTATGTATAGGTTGTACTCAGTATTGGAGTATTAGGAAATTTAGGGATCCTACTGTATTTTGGATATAAATTAGTGCAACTAATAGGGGTAGAGAGCCAGTTAATGTGTAGAATAGGAAATAGAGTCCGGCGTTTAGGCGTTCTGTTTGGTTTCCCCATCGGGTAATAATAATAAGTGTTGGGACTAGTGTTGCTTCAAATAGGATATAAAAGAAGATTAGTTCTATGGCGGTAAAGGTTATGATTAGAAATAGTTGCAGTAAAATTAGCATAGTAATGAATAGTTTTTTTCGGGTTAGGTTTTCTTTTGATAGGTGATGTTGGCTAGCTATTAGTATCAGGGGAAGAAGCCATATGGTTAAAATTAGCAGTGGGGTGGACAGGGAGTCAGAGAAAAATACTAGTGAGAAGTTGAGGCTATTATCACCAAATTGATTTATAAGGAGGAGGCTTGTAAAGCTGATTAGTAGGCTGTGTGCTGTGGAGTTAACTCAGATTATACTACCTTTCGATAGTCAGATAAGGGGTATAAGTATAATTGTTGGAATAATATATTTTAGCATTGGAGTAGGTTGAGATTTTGTACGTAATCAGTCCCATATGTATTTGATACTATTACTAGTAGAGATAGGCCCAGGGCTGCTTCGCAGGCTGCGAAGACTAGTAGGATAATGGGTATTATGCTGGCTAGTGTAAAATGTGAGTTGAGGATTGTTAGGGCTGCTATAACGAATAGGGCTAATATTATTCCTTCTAAGCATAGAAGGGAAGACATTAGGTGGGATCGATATATTAGTAGTCCTACAAGGGATACTGTGAATGCTATTATAATATTTATATATACTATAGACATTTGGTAATTATGAATTAAATCACAATCTAATGAGTCGAAATCATTTATTTTATTTTAAACTAAGTACCATATTCTGTTCATTCCAGTCCTTTTTGAGTTCACTCATAGGCCAGGCTTACAGCTAGCAGGATAATTAGGAAAAGGGCTATGGTAAGTATTGTGTTTAGGTTTGTTGTTTGTGAGGCTCATGGTAGTGGTAGGAGAAGTGCAATTTCTAGGTCGAATAGGAGGAATGTGATAGCTACTAGAAAAAATTTTATGGAGAAGGGAAGGCGAGCTGATCCTATGGGGTCAAATCCACATTCGTATGGACTTGTTTTCTCAGAGTATACGTTTAGTTGGGGTAGTCAGAATGCGATGATGACAAGTAGAGTAGCTAGTGTAAAATTGGTCAGGAGGGCTAGTATTAGATTTATTATTCTTTTTCGGGCTAGACCGAAACTAGCTGATTGGAAGTCAGCTGTACTGATTAATACTAAAAGAATAGGAGCCTCATCAATAGATAGAAACATAGAGGAAAAGTCAGACTACGTCTACGAAATGTCAGTATCAGGCAGCGGCTTCAAAGCCGAAGTGGTGATTAGAAGTAAAATGAAATTTTAGTTGGCGGAAAAAGCAGACAATTAAGAAGGTGGATCCAATGATGACGTGGAGGCCGTGGAAGCCTGTGGCTACGAAAAAAGTTGAGCCGTAGATTCCGTCGGAGATGGTAAAGGGTGCTTCATAGTACTCTGAGGCTTGTAGTAGTGTAAAGTAGATTCCTAATGTGATGGTGATAAATAGGGCTTGTAACATGTGGTTTCGGTCTCCTTCTATTAAACTATGATGGGCTCAGGTAATAGAAACTCCGGAGGCCAATAGGACGGAGGTGTTGAGCAGTGGGACTTCTAGGGGATTTAGTGGATGGATGCCTGTTGGGGGTCAGCAGCCGCCTAGTTCGGGAGTGGGGGCAAGGCTTGAATGGTAGAATGCTCAGAAAAATCCGGTAAAGAATAGGACTTCAGAGATAATAAAGAGGATTATTCCATAACGGAGGCCTTTTTGGACAGCTGGAGTATGGTGTCCTTGGAAGGTGCTTTCTCGGATAATATCTCGTCATCATTGGTATATTGTTAGTATGTTTGTTGTTAGGCCAATTGTTAGTAGGGTTGTTGAGTTAAAGTGAAATCACATGGTTAGGCCGGATGTTATTAAGAGGGCGGATAGAGCTCCTGTAAGAGGTCAAGGGCTTGGATTTACTATGTGATAAGCATGAGTCTGGTGTGTCATTATGTGTTGTCATGCAGATATAGGCTGACTAGAAGTGTGAATACGTAGGCTTGGATTATGGCTACTGCAAATTCTAGGATTGTTAGTAGGATTAGAATGATGAATGTAATTAGAGCTGTTGTAGTACTAATACTTATTAGTGCAAGCGTAGCCCCTCCAATTAAGTGAATTAACAGGTGTCCTGCAGTGATGTTGGCTGTTAACCGTACGGCGAGGGCTATAGGTTGAATAAAAAGGCTAATAGTTTCAATAATCACTAGCATTGGGATTAGTGGAGTTGGTGTTCCTTGTGGTAAGAAATGGGCGAGTGATGCTTTAGTTTTATTGCGGAATCCTGTAATTACGGCTCCTGCTCACAGGGGAATGGCTATGCCTAGGTTTATTGATAGTTGTGTTGTTGGTGTAAATGAATGGGGTAACAGACCTAGTAGGTTTGTTGATCCAATAAATAGGATTAGAGATATTAATATTAATGTTCATGTTTGTCCTTTAGAATTGTGAATACTCATTATTTGTTTTGATATAAGTTGAAGTATCCATTGTTGGAGGGTTATAAAGCGATTGTTTATTAGTCGACTTGATGTTGGGAATAGTAGGCTGGGGAATAGTACGATGAGAGTTACGAGAGGGAGGCCTAAAATTATAGGGGTAATAAAAGAGGCAAATAAATTTTCGTTCATTTTGTTTCTCAAGGGGTATTTTGTTTTAATATTTTTGCTGATGTCAGCTCTGGGTTGTGATAGAAGTTGTGTTTTGAAATTTTTAATTGAAAGATAATGAAGAGGGTCAAGAATATTGATAGGATTATTGTCAGTCATGTTGACGTGTCTAGTTGCGGCATGTCACCAAGGAGAGTGAATTGCTCTCAATCTCTAACTTAAAAGGTTAGTGCTATATAGCTTCTTAGTGATTTTATAATATTGATGCAGATCATTTTTCAAAGTACTTTAGTGGAACTAACTCAAGGACAATCGGTATAAAACTGTGGTTTGATCCGCAAATTTCTGAGCATTGACCATAGTATAGGCCTGGACGGGTCGATATAAGGGTTGTTTGGTTCAGACGGCCTGGAATTGCGTCTGTTTTCAGTCCTAGAGAAGGCACGGCTCATGAGTGTAGTACGTCCTCAGAGGAGACTAGCATTCGGATTGTTATTTCTATTGGCAACACAACTCGATTATCGACTTCTAATAGTCGTAGCTCCCCTGGCTTTAATTCTGATGTTGGAATTATGTAGGAGTCGAAGCTTAAGTCCTCATAATCTGTGTATTCGTAGCTTCAGTATCACTGATGTCCTATAGTTTTTACCGTAAGGGATGGATTATTGATTTCATCTATTATGTATAGGATTCGTAAAGAAGGAAGGGCAATTAGAATTAAGATGATAGCGGGCAGAATGGTTCAGATTGTCTCTACTTCTTGTGCATCTATTGTGCTTGTATGAGTCAGTTTTGTCGTTAGTATTAGTGAAATAATGTAAAGTACTAATGAGCTAATTAAGAATACAATTATTAGTGTGTGATCATGAAAGTGAAGTAGTTCTTCTATGATTGGTGATGTTGCATCTTGGAAGCCTAGTTGTATGGGATATGCCATATGAGGTGTACAGGGTTTTCACTTGTAACTTAACTTTGACAAAGTTATATAACATTTTACTAACACCTCATTTATTGAGAGAGACATAGAGGTTATGATGTTGGCTTGAAACCAATAGTAGGAGGTTCGATTCCTTCCTTTCTTATTTTAGATTAACATAGGTGGGTTCTTCAAATGTGTGGTATGGTGGGGGACATCCGTTTAATCATTCTAGATTTGTTGTGGTTAGGTCTACAGTCAAGACTTCTCGTTTAGATGCAAATGCTTCTCAGATGATGAAAACTATTAGTATAACTGCTGTTAGAGAAATAAATGAGCCCATTGATGAGACAGTATTTCATATTGTGTATGCATCTGGGTAGTCGGAGTATCGTCGAGGCATGCCAGATAGTCCTAGAAAGTGTTGTGGAAAGAAGGTCATATTGACGCCTACGAATATAATTGCGAAGTGGATTTTAGCTCATGTATCATTGAGGGTATAGCCTGAGAATAGTGGGAATCAGTGAACAAATCCCCCTATAATAGCAAATACAGCTCCTATTGATAAAACATAGTGGAAATGTGCGACAACGTAATATGTGTCGTGGAGAACGATATCGAGAGAAGAGTTGGCCAATACAATTCCGGTTAGGCCTCCTACTGTAAATAAGAAGATAAAACCCAGGGCTCATATTATAGCAGGAGATCATTTGATATTTCCTCCATGAAGTGTTGCCAGTCAGCTGAAAACTTTTACTCCGGTTGGAATGGCAATAATTATAGTGGCTGATGTGAAGTAGGCTCGTGTGTCGACATCTATTCCGACTGTGAATATATGGTGAGCTCATACGATGAAGCCTAAAAATCCAATTGACATTATAGCCCAAACTATTCCTATGTATCCGAATGGTTCTTTTTTTCCTGAGTAATAGGTTACAATGTGGGAAATTATTCCAAACCCGGGTAAAATTAAAATATAGACTTCGGGGTGTCCAAAGAATCAGAATAAGTGTTGGTATAGAATGGGGTCTCCTCCTCCTGCCGGGTCGAAGAAGGTTGTATTTAGGTTACGGTCTGTTAGCAGCATTGTGATGCCGGCTGCTAACACAGGGAGTGAGAGGAGTAATAGCACGGCGGTGATTATTACGGATCATACGAACAGAGGGGTTTGATATTGTGACATTGCGGGGGGCTTTATGTTGATGATTGTTGTAATGAAGTTGATGGCTCCTAAAATTGAGGAAACTCCTGCTAAGTGTAAGGAGAAGATGGTAAGGTCTACTGAGGCTCCTGCATGGGCTAGGTTGCCTGCTAAGGGAGGGTACACGGTTCAGCCTGTTCCTGCCCCAGCTTCAACTATAGAAGATGCGAGGAGTAATAGAAATGAGGGAGGGAGGAGTCAGAAGCTTATGTTATTTATTCGGGGGAATGCCATATCGGGAGCGCCAATTATTAGAGGGACAAGTCAGTTACCAAATCCTCCAATTATGATTGGCATTACTATGAAGAAGATTATTACAAATGCGTGTGCGGTTACAACTACGTTATAGATTTGGTCGTCTCCGAGCAGGGTTCCGGGTTGGCCCAATTCAGCGCGAATTAAGAGGCTTAGAGCTGTTCCTACTATTCCGGCTCAGGCACCAAATAGCAGATAAAGAGTACCGATATCTTTGTGGTTAGTTGAGAATAGTCAGCGGTTAATGAACATGGGTAAAATGGCTGAATAAAGCATTAGACTGTAAATCTAAAGATAGAGGTTTGACTCCTCTTTTTACCAAGCCCTGTGGTGAGTTTACACGTTGAATTGCAAATTCAGAGAAGCAGCTTCAATTCTGCCGGGGCTTCTCCCGCCTTTTTTTTCTCGCGGCGGGAGAAGTAGATTGAAGCCAGTTAGCTAGGGTATTTAGCTGTTAACTAAAATTTCGTGGGGGTGGAGCCCACCAGTCTAGTGAGGATTTAGCTTAATTAAAGTGGTTGATTTGCATTCAATTGATGTAAGGTGTAGTCTTGCAATCCTTATCAGGAATTAAGTAAATTGTACTTGCTTAGGGCTTTGAAGGCTCTTGGTCTATTTAACCTAAATTCCTATTCTAATACTGATAGTATTGGTGTGAGTGGTAGTGTTATGGTGGATAATACGACTATTGTTGGTAGAAAGGTTATTTTTTTTATAAGGGGGAATTGTCATTTTATTTTTATGTTGTTTGTAGAGGGGAATATTGTTAGTGTGGTAGAGTATGTGAGTCGTATATAAAAATACAGGTTCAGTAGAGCTGTGATTGCTATGAAAGTGGGTAGAATGATGCTATTGTTTTTTGTTATTTCTTGGATGATTATTCACTTTGGTATAAACCCTGATAGGGGAGGGAGTCCTCCTATAGATAGGAGAGTGGCAAGGATTAGAACGGTTATAATGGGTGTTTTATTTCATGTGTGTGATAGTGATAGGGTGGTGGTAGTGGAGTTGGCTATAAATATGGTGAATATGGTGGAAGTTATAATGATGTAGATGGTTAAGTTTAATAATGTTATGGTGGGATTATATGGTAGTACTGCTGTTATTCAGCCTATGTGGGCGATTGATGAATAGGCTATGATTTTTCGGAGTTGTGTTTGGTTTAGTCCTCCTCAGCCTCCAATTAGGATTGATAGGATTGACAAGGTCAGAATTAGGTTAAGATTAATTGATGGGGAGATTTGGTAAAGTACAGATATCGGTGCTAGTTTTTGTCATGTCAGTAGGATCAGGCCTGAGGATAGGGGGATGCCTTGTGTTACTTCTGGGACTCAGAAGTGAAATGGAGCTATTCCTAGTTTTATAGCTAAGGCTATTGTTATAAGTATTGAGGCTACTGGGTTAAATAATTTTATTACGGTCCATTGGCCTGAGAATATTAGATTGATGATAACGGCTATTATTAGTAGCATTGAGGCTGTTGATTGGGTTAAAAAATACTTAGTTGATGCTTCTGTAGCTCGTGGGTTGTGGTTTTTTATTATGATGGGAATGATGGCGAGCATATTTATTTCAAATCCGATTCAGACAAGTAGTCAGTGAGAACTAATTATAACAATAATGGTTCCTAGTATAATGGTTGATAGAATAATAGTGAAGATAATTGGGTTTATTAGTACGGGAAGGGTATAAACCAACATTTTCGGGGTATGGGCCCGATAGCTTAATTAGCTGACCTTACTAGTAGAATTTGGTGTAATTGGGAGCACGGAGAGTTTTGGATTCTTAGGAGTAGGTTCAATTCCTATAGTTCTAGAAATAAGAGGGTTTGAACCTCTATTATTTACTCTATCAAAGTAACTCTTTTGTCAGACATATTTCTTATGTTTGTGGCGGGATGCCTGATGTGAGGATGGGCAGTGATACGTGTCATATGCATAAGGCTAGTGTTAGGGGTAGAAAATTTTTTCATAGTAGGTGTATTAGTTGGTCATAGCGGAATCGAGGGTAGGATGCTCGGATTCATAGAAATGATATTGTGAGTAGTAGGGATTTAATGATAAAGTTGATTGTGTAGAGTTCTGGTATGTGTGGGTTGTGGGATGTTCCTAGAAATAAAATTGCTGTAAAGATATTTATTATGATGATATTTGCGTACTCTGCTATGAAGAAGAGGGCAAATGGTCCTGCTGCATATTCTACGTTAAAACCCGAGACTAGTTCTGATTCTCCTTCAGTTAGGTCAAATGGAGCTCGGTTTGTCTCTGCTAATGTTGAGATAAATCATATTATTGCTAGAGGTCATGCTGGGAGGATTAACCATATTTGTTCTTGTGTAATAATTAATGTGGAGAGAGTAAAGGATCCACTTATTAGGAGCACTGATAGCAGAATAATTGCTAGTGTTACTTCATATGAGATTGTTTGTGCTACTGCTCGTAGGGCTCCGATTAGTGCGTATTTTGAATTGGAAGCTCAACCTGATCAGAGGATAGAATATACGGCTAGGCTTGATATGGCTAGTATAAATAGGATTCCTAGGTTTATATTAATAAGAGGGTAAGGTATTGGGAGGGGGATTCACATGGTTAAGGCTAAGCCTAGAGCTAAAATGGGTGCTAGGATAAATATTGAGGTTGAAGATGTGGCGGGTCGTAGTGGTTCTTTAATGAAGAGTTTGATTGCATCGGCGATGGGTTGAAGTAGGCCATATGGGCCTACGACATTTGGGCCTTTTCGGAGTTGTATGTAGCCTAGAACTTTTCGTTCTACTAACGTGAGGAATGCTACGGCCAATAGGATAGGAATAACTAATATTAAGATGTTAATTATGAACATTTTGTTAAGGAGAGGATTTGAATCTCTGGATATAAAAGTTTAAGTTTTATGCAATTACCGGGCTCTGCCACCTTAACTAAGCCCTGTTCTAGGGCAGGGTTTTGTGTTGTTAATTGAGATGTTGTCATTGGTTGTCTTAAGGCGCTTAATTTAAAGTTGGCCTTATTTCTCTTGTCCTTTCGTACTGGGAGAAATACGTAATAGATAGAAACCGACCTGGATTGCTCCGGTCTGAACTCAGATCACGTAGGACTTTAATCGTTGAACAAACGAACCTTTGATAGCGGTTGCACCATCAGGATGTCCTGATCCAACATCGAGGTCGTAAACCCTATTGTCGATATGGACTCTTGAATAGGATTGCGCTGTTATCCCTAGGGTAACTTGTTCCGTTGATCAAGTTTTTGGATCAATGAGCGATAGAATGATTTGACTTGTGGGTCTAGTTTTTAAAATCGTTCGGAGGATTTTTTATTCTCCGAGGTCACCCCAACCGAAACTGCCAACCCATGGAGATTATTGTTATTCCTTAGTGGCTAAGTTTATTTTCTTTGGGTTGGTTAGTTAAAGCTCCATAGGGTCTTCTCGTCTTATTTGTATATTCCCGCCTCTTCACGGGAAGGTCAATTTCACGGATTGGAAGTAAGAGACAGTAAAACCCTCGTGTGGCCATTCATACAAGTCCTTATTTAGAGAACAAATGATTATGCTACCTTTGCACGGTCAGGATACCGCGGCCGTTAAACAGTTGTCACTGGGCAGGCAATGCCTCCAATACTAGGGATGCTGGAGGTGATGTTTTTGGTAAACAGGCGGGGTTTGTGTTTGCCGAGTTCCTTTTACTTCTTTTAATCTTTCCTTAGGTGCACTCCTGTGTCGGATTAACAGTATGATTAATAAATTGTTTATTGTTGAGTTGTTTTTATTAGCTGTTAATGGTCAGAGTATTATCAGGTACTGACTTAGACTCATGCAAGGAGAAAATTTTTCTTGTTACTCATATTAACATTATTACTTCTATTCAATAATAGATTAGTCCAGTGTTAGGGCTAGGAGTTAACTATTTGTTATTGGGATCTGTTTGATTTTTGTTGTTGAGCTTTAACGCTTTCTCAATTGGTGGCTGCTTTTAGGCCTACTATGGTAGTGTTAGATTTTACTCTCTAGTCAAGGTTGTATCCGTTTCTAAAAGGCTGTACCTTTTTAGACTAACTTTTAAAGTTACAGTGAGATTTGTTTGAATTTTTGGTACCTTTAAAGCTGAACTAAGATTCATTTTCTGGACAACCAGCTATCACCAGGCTCGTTAGGCATGTCACCTCTACTTACAAATCTTCTCACTATTTTGCCACATAGATGAGTTAGTTCTTGATAAACTGTTCGTGAGTAGCTCGTCTGGTTTCGGGTTGCTTAGCTGAAATTCATTTTGTTAAGTCTTACACTAGTTAATTCATTATGCAAGAGGTACAAGGGGTAATCTTTGCTTTTTTGTACTTTTAGCTTTTCTTTCATCGTTCCCTTGCGGTACTTTCTCTATAGCGCCATATTTTAAATTTCTATCTCCTATACTTTAGATTGGGGTAAATGTTTTGTTTTAATTATATCTTAGTTGTTTAGTTAAGAGGATATTTTGGGCTAGGTTTAGTTCAAGATATTCATAATGAATGAAGTCTTCTAGGTGTAAACTGGATGCTTTGTTTAAGCTATATCTTGGTTTATCCAAGCACACTTTCCAGTATGCTTACCTTGTTACGACTTGTCTCCTCTCATGTAGCTAGTGCATTTAAATAAGGTTAGGTGCATTAAATCTATTTGAGGAGGGTGACGGGCGGTGTGTGCGTGCTTCATGGCCTAATTCAACTAAGCACTCTATTCTTAGTTTACTGCTAAATCCTCCTTTAGTTATTAATTTCATAATAGCTTTCGTGCTTGGTTCTCTTAGTGTAGAGAATGTAGCCCATTTCTTCCCATTTCATAGGTTACACCTTGACCTAACGTTTTTATGTATTATGATTATGCTTACTTTTTTTCCTTTTTAGGGTTTGCTGAAGATGGCGGTATATAGACTGTATTAGCAAGAACTGGTGAGGTTTATCGGGGTTTATCGATTACAGAACAGGCTCCTCTAGAAGGATATAAAGCACCGCCAAGTCCTTTGAGTTTTAAGCTGTTGCTGGTAGTACTCTGGCAAATAATTTTGTTTATATAATTATCTGTGTTTAGGGCTAAGCATAGTGGGGTATCTAATCCCAGTTTGGGTCTTAGCTATAGTGCATCGGCTGTTGTAGGGTCACTTTCGTCATTTATTTTTATTTTAATTATGGCTTTTTACAGCTTAATTAGAATTTAACCCTATTTAGTGTGGTGCTTTGACACGTTTTACGCCGTACTCCTGTTAGCTCGGGTTAATCGTATGACCGCGGTGGCTGGCACGAGATTTACCAACCCTAATTAATATAACTTAGTCAAACTTTCGTTCATGGCTTAATTTTTGTCACTGCTGTTTCCCGTGGGGGTGTGGTTAAGCAAGGCGTCGTGAGCTACGGAGTGTGTGCTTGATGCCAGCTCCTCTTAGTTTTAATAACCTAGAGGGCATTCTCACTGGGGTGTAGATGCTTGCATGTGTAAGTTTATTAAGAGTTAACAGGAAGGCTGGGACCAAACCTATGTGTTTATGGAGTTGGGAGACTCATCTAGGCATTTTCAGTGCCTTGCTTTGGGTTAAGCTACATCAAC